GATACTACTGGAAAGGACGGTTTCAATATTTCCCATACGCAATCCTTTGTATAAACGTTGAGGTGGACGCACACTAAGATGGAAAAGGCCCGCTAATATGCCCAATGTCCCTGCTGCAATATGATGGGAGGCTATTCCCCCCGGAACAAAAGGATCAAAACCGTCCACACCCCATGCTGGATTTACAGATTGTACCCTTCCTGTTAGTCCATAAGGATCGGATACCCATATTCCAGGACCAAACAATCCTGTTACATGAAATGCGCCAAAACCAAAACACGCGACCCCTGCAAGAAATAAATGAATTCCAAATATTTTTGGCAAATCCAAAGAAGGTTTTCCAGTACGTTCATCACAAAAGATTTCTAGATCCCAATAAACCCAATGCCAAATAGCTGCCAAAAAGCACAAGCCCGAAAACACAATATGTGCCGCGGCCACACCTTCGTAACTCCAAATACCCGGATTCGTTATAGTCCCTCCTGTGATATTCCAACCACCCCACGAATTGGTTATTCCTAAACGAGTCATGAAGGGTATAACGAACATACCCTGTCTCCACATTGGGTCAAGAACAGGGTCAGAGGGATCAAAAACTGCTAATTCATATAGAGCCATCGAACCGGCCCAACCAGCAACCAGAGCTGTATGCATTATATGGACAGAAAGTAAACGGCCGGGATCATTTAATACAACGGTATGAACACGATACCAAGGCAAACCCATGAAAATACCTCTTATATCAACAAAAAATACACACTATGTAACTTTATTGCACTGTAAAAAACGATCCTATGGACCTTCCCCTTTTAGTAAATTATCTCGCATTAAAGAATTAATGTTCTAGTTTTTTAGTAATAACGGAACATTTTATTCGTAGGAACAAAAAGAAGCAGATCTATTCTATATCCGATAAGTAACAATACGCAATGGTGGTGGGGGGTTACTTTTTTTTGATGAGTGTTTGTATTGGATATGTGGTTTATATCAGTGAATCCAGACATATCCAAGAAGGACCTATTCGTCAAAACTTTCCTTTATTCATTTAGTCTTATTTTTTGATTTATGTTCTCTACGAAATATAAATCAAAATAATTTTTAACAAAATCAACTCATCTGGTCTCCTTACGTTCTCACTCTAAAGAATAAGGAAGATAGCCTTTAAAGAAAAAGATCACTCTAACTCCATGCCGGTTGGTGTTCCAAAAGTACCTTTTGATCTTCCTGAAGATGAAGAGTCCACTTGGGCTGATTTATATAATCGACTTTATCAACAAAGATTTCTTTTTTTAGGTCAAGAGGTCGAGAGTGAAATATCAAATCAACTAGTTGGTTTAATGGTTTATCTCAGTTTAGAGGATAAGAGCAAAGATTTGTTTTTGTTCATAAATTCTCCGGGCGGCGAGGTATTCTCTGGACTGGCCATATTTGATATCATGCGCGCTGTACAAGCAGACGTACAGACAGTATGCGTAGGAACAGCCGCTTCAATGGCATCTCTTATTTTGGCCGGAGGAGAAATTACCAAACGTTTAGCATTCCCTCACGGTAGGGTAATGATACACCAACCGGCTTCTTCTTTCTATAGGCTAACCGCAGATTATGGTATCGACGAATCAGATCAAATACAGCTAATTCGCAGAGATGTGGCAAATCTTTATGTAGAAATAACAGGCAAAAAATTTTGGAAGATATACAAAGACATGCAGAGGGATACTTTTATGTCAGCAGAAGATGCTCAAGCCCACGGAATTGTTGATATGGTTGGAGATTAAAAGAAATAGAAATCAAAAACTTTTTAAAGAGTAATAATACTACTCGTTATTCTATTCCACTTCTTAGACTTTCATAATATACGGACAACCCAAAATTATGCCCTATAAGTTCTCATCTGGTCGTTCCCCGGAACCTCCAAACCCTCTATTGGACTTCCTTTTAAGGGTGTTCAAAAAGGTTTTTCCTAAGCTTTCACCTCAATTCGTGGTGAGCGTGGTTCGAAATCTTTCGTCTCGACTTTATCGTCTATTGGATGTACTTAGAGCCGATCAACTTTATACTCTATGGGATCTAGTTTCTGCTCTAGGGCATCTAGTTTATGCTCTATGGGATCTAGTTTCTCTTCTTATTTTTCTTCTTCTAGGTTATCCTCTATTGGATCTACTTGATCGTCTATTGGATGTACTTGATCCTCTATTGGAACGACTTTATCCTCTATTGGATCGACGTGATGCTCTATTGATGGTTTTGAAACAAGTAATTCTAAATTGTTCTTTACTAATACAAACGGTTTTAATAGTCAAGATATTAGTCATGATGTTCTTTTTTTATCCAATAGAACGAGAAACCATGATACTGTTTCTTCTAAGTAGAAGTTTTAACATTCTATATGACTTTTTAAAGAACTGATGTTCTATCTTATTGATCAATAAGTTAGTGTTCCTTTATCAATAAAAAGTAGAGTAATAATATTACTCTACTTTTTATCTTTACTTAAGTATTAAATTGAAATTAATAAATAATTACTCAAAAGAAAGAAAGAAAGGATGACTCATGAGTAATTTCTTACTCATGAGTAAGAAATGAAAAAGTATTCCTGAAAGGTATTACCTTTCAGGAATACTTTTTCATTGTCTTTTAGTTGTTCTTTACTTTAATTGCCTTACCAACCAGATTTTATAGAATCTAAAAAATTCAAAATTATCCGGTTAGGATTGATCTAAACCAGCTCATTATATATATATGACTCACCATGCCAACTATAAAACAACTTATTAGAAACACAAGACAGCCAATCCGAAATGTAAGAAAATCTCCCGCTCTTCGGGGATGCCCTCAGCGCCGAGGAACATGTACTAGGGTGTATGTGCGACTCGTTTAGATCATAGACTAAAATATAAAAATCTAGTCTATTAATAAGAATTATATATAGAATTCTATTGTGTATAAAATTTATGGTTTCGATTGGTGCAAACCGAATCACCTTAATTTGTAATTTAAGATGAAAAATACTTTCCCATCGGTAACAAATAGTTATCCATTAAGCGGGAAAAATCCAATTTTAAATAAAAAATTATGCCCTAAATTTTGCAATAACGGACTAAGAGGGTCAACTACCCAGCTAATCTTCATACTTAAATACCGTTACTGTATAGCTAGATTTTGTAGTGAAAGACCTATTACTAGATATTTCATGGGTAGAGCCCATAAGTGTGAACTGTACAAGTTCACAATAACATTGATTGAATGAGGATTCAATAAAACAAGGGGCTCCGGTGTATAGAGAGGACCTCACCGTTTAACAAGTAATCATAGAAACGATGGAACCCACCATTTCTTTGTCTATTTCTATTAAATTAACTTTAACTATGCTTTATTTGAATACCTAGTATCAATAGAATTTCTTATTAAGAGGTTAAATACTTAGAAAAAAATCAAAAAAAAATCGTGGTTGGGAAGGTTATAGCAGCAAAAGCCATTGGAATTTTTATTTTATACATTGGAAGAATCCGTTTTGTTATTAATCGACTAGGAAGGATAAAAGAATAACTGAAAGAAAAAAAATAAATAGTTATTCATAAAAGCATCAAAGTCTCATTTATTCAATGAACAGAGTTAAACGAGGATCTATCGCTCGAAAACGGAGGACAAAAAATAGTTTCTTTACATCAAGCTTTCGCGGAGCTCATTCAAAACTTACTCGAACTATTTCCGAACAGAAAATAAAAGCTTTGGTTTCGGCTGATCGGGATAGAGATAGGAAAAAAAGGGATTTTCGCAGTTTGTGGATCAGTCGAATAAACGCAATAATTGCCCAAAATAAAAAAAACGTATACTGTATTTATAGTAGATTAATGTTTAATCTGTACAAGAGTCAATTGCTTCTTAATCGTAAAATAGTTGCACAAATAGCTATATTAAAAGGGAATTGTCTTTTTATGATTGCCAAGGAGATTATATCATAAAAAAATAAAAATTCCCCGGAGACTCAACTCCGGGAAGGTGGTAGAATAAAAGAAAATAAAAGAGATTTGTATGACAAAATAGAATTCATATGACAAAGTTATCAAAATAAATAAACAACCACGCTCAAAAAAATTATTCTTCTTCACCTATCTATCTTTTTTCTTACAACGCAACATCCTCAATAGGATTGTCGTATTTTTCGAAAAAAAAAAAGATCAATCCGCATTGAATTTGAGTTTCGATTCAAAATTAAATTTACTTGAAGAGTAACTCTATTTTTTTTTTTTTTTTAGAACAGTAGTTCTAGTGATCGACTCGCTTTTTTCATATTTTTTTTTTCGAAAAGTAGTAGGAGTTCCCGTGATCGACTCGCTTTTTTCATATTTTTTTTTTTCATTAGTAACAAAAGGTAACCAACTAACAAAAGGTAACAAAGATAAAATACGAGCTTGTTTTATAGCAATCGTAATTAATCGTTGTTGTTTTAAGCTTAATCTATTCACGCGTCTAGATAATATTTTTCCTTGTTTACTAATAAGTCGATAAAGTAAACTCATGTTTTTATAATCAATCCGATCCCCCGATTGGATCGGGGACAAACTCCTACGAAAAGATTTCTTAGATTTAACAAAGAGTCGCTTAGATTTAGATTTATCCATGGTTTTTTTATTCCTATACCGAAAATCCCATTTCTTAAAAAACCGAAAATCCCATTTCTTAAAAAAAAAGGATTTGTTTTATTTATATTATTATTTTATATAATATTATTATTTTATATAATATTATTATTATATATATATATATTTCTTTCTTATATAAAGAAATATATGCTATTTATCGATTGTTATATAATATAATTTATATAATTTACCTTCTAAGGGTGACACACAAGCAATCCATTTTATCTATTTCTTTATCTCGACGTGAATTGTATGTTTGCAACAAAAGGGACAGAATTTTCTCAATTCCAATCGACTAGGTGTATTGTGTCGATTCTTTTGAGTAATATATCTAGAAATACCCCTAGATTCCTTATT